TCGTTTAAAAGGATATTTTTGGTGTAGAAAGTCTCAAATTCAGGATCTTCCGCTGCACGGATTTCCTGGGAAACGAAGTCATAGGCACGTAGGTTCAGAGCCAGGCCAACTACGCCAATAGCACTCATCCATAAACCGGTGACGGGTACAAATAGCATAAAGAAATGTAACCAACGTTTATTGGAAAAAGCAACACCAAAGATTTGGGACCAAAAGCGGTTAGCAGTAACCATTGAATAAGTTTCTTCCGCTTGAGTTGGGTTAAAAGCTCGGAAGGTATTCGCACCATCACCATCTTCGAATAGAGTGTTTTCTACAGTAGCCCCATGAATAGCGCATAGCAGAGCCGCGCCTAATACTCCGGCAACTCCCATCATATGAAAGGGGTTCAACGTCCAATTATGAAATCCTTGGAAGAAAAGGATGAATCGAAATATAGCTGCTACGCCAAAACTCGGTGCAAAGAACCAACCAGATTGCCCCAGTGGATAAATAAGGAATACGGAAACAAAAACCGCGATTGGACCAGAGAATGAAATTGCATTATAAGGCCTCAATTGAACAGACCGAGCAAGTTCAAATTGACGTAACATGAAACCTATTAGTGCAAAAGCCCCATGGAGAGCGACAAAAGTCCACAGACCACCTAATTGACACCAACGAGTAAAATCCCCTTGTGCTTCTGGTCCCCATAGTAGCAACAAAGAGTGTGCTAAACTATTAGCAGGGGTGGAAACCGCCGCCGTTAAGAAATTGCAGCCTTCTAAATAGGAACTAGCCAATCCATGGGTATACCAAGAAGTTACAAAAGTAGTCCCTGTAAACCAACCCCCTAAAGCGAAATAAGCACAAGGAAAGAGCAATAGGCCAGACCATCCTACAAAAACGAAACGGTCTCTTCGTAACCAGTCGTCCATAATATCAAATAGATCATTTTCTTCTTTAGTAACTCTACCAAGGGCTATAGTCATAGTGATCCTCCTATTCAATTACTTGAACCATTTCCGAGCACCTCATATTACTTCCAAGGCATATGATAGTTTGATTATCTGTGGACGATTTCTTTCTCGTTCAATGCCTTTTTTCAATGGTCTCGAAGATAGAAATTTTGCATTTTTATCTATGGGGTTACAACCGAGGTCGTGGTAAATCCATGAATTTCATTGGATTGATTTTTCTTATACTATAGAAATAAAGAAATAAACATTTGAATTCAGCATTATTCTATGATTCCTATTTCAAAGCCTATCTTTTAAGGGCAAACCCCTCTTTTCTCATTCGCTCTCTATTGCATCGGTGGAAGAACAAATCCATTTTTATGTGGAACGGAAAAGAGTTGCGATTTCTTCTTATTCCTATAGAACGTCTAGTAACAAGAATATGAAATCGTAAATAGCGAAAAATTCTTGCCTTGCGCGGTCTAAGTCCAAGGAAATACAAAAAATCCGCTTATACAACAATTTCATCCACATCGAATTTATATATCAGAATAGCGGATAGAGGCATCATTCAAGGGGTCAGGTCTACTTACTTTATCTTTCTTTCCAATTTTATGGTGGGTTTGATAAGAATTTTTTTTTATAATCTGCTTGTTTTATTCTAATAAGTCCTATACGGAAATGCCCGCTGAAGAGAAATTATATCTGATTGTCTCTCAGCCTATATCGAATTTTACAAAGAAGAAACAAGAATTTTCTACTTTTTTTTATTAACATTAAGAAAAAAGAATATAACTAAAATGGAATTGGCAATATAATTTTTATGCACTTTTGAAATGAAAAAGGGAAGGATTTTTTGTAATCGTTATTTCTTGCCTCTGTCATATCGCGAAAACCTTTCGATTTGGAACGGGGAGAGATGGCTGAGTGGACTAAAGCGGCGGATTGCTAATCCGTTGTACAATTTTTTTGTACCGAGGGTTCGAATCCCTCTCTTTCCGCCCCCTCGGATCATTTGGGACTTTCGAATTGTAAGGAATTCGAACCCCCGGATTTTCTCATAGATAAATGTACGAAATAAATCCAATTTGTAAGAAAAAATTCCCCAAAATTTTGGATTTTTACTCCTCACGTCCAGGATTACGTCCTGGGTCATTAGATAAGAATCCAAAGATAAAGAGGGAAACAAAGAATATCACTACTGTATAAACAAAGAGTTTGAGAGTAAGCATTATATAATCTCCAAGATTTTTTTTTTAAGGAATAGATTACCCGTTTTTCCTTACCGCACAGATCCACTAGGATGGTTTTTTCTTATTTTGATACCTAAAAATGCAAAAATAAATGAAAAAAAAATTGCAAGAATTGCTTTCTAATAATCAGTCTTATCAATATCAAAAATTCGTTTAGGTATTGTGTGGGTACCTAAAGGTACCTGCTCAACGTGGGTGCAGGGGGTAGAAAGGCTGATCCAAATTTATTGCTGCAACTATACATTCAATGTAGAAGAATTGGAATTTTAGAATTGAAAGTTCATAATAGAAGACTTCTCAGCTCTTCTACATTTTTTTTTTTCTTTTTTTTGGAATGAATACATCATTGAATTTGGCAAACAGAACAGAATAGTAAAGATTTCATCGAAAACTTACAGCAGCTTGCCAAACAAACGCTAATAGAAAAAAGAGTACAGGTATGACAGGCATAACATCCACGATTGGGTTGAAAATGGCATAAGCTTCGGGTAATTTGGCGAAGAAAAAACAAGTCGGATAAAGACCAGAAGTAAAACAGATACAGATTAAACTAAGTATATTAGGCATAACAAGCATTTCGTTCTTGTAGAGTAGATAATTGGATTTTGATTGAGTTATTTTTCTAAGGGAAAAAGGAAAAGAAAAGGTGGATTCCAAATTCTTTTTTCTTCGGACTTTCCCAAAGACAAAATACCTCCTTATATTCGCATTCTCAAATGAGAATGGAAGAAATTCGACTTTCATATAATATCTTAATAGAATTTCATGTAATGATCAATGCATTTTTTGCATTCTATATTATCTGCATGTTTAGAATCCTAGCAAGAAAATATACCCGATTTTTTAGGTAATTGAAGTGGGATTGACGAATAATATATAATAAAACTACTGTTTATTAGTGTCGCATAAAACGAAATGGGGCGTGGCCAAGTGGTAAGGCAGCGGGTTTTGGTCCCGTTATTCGGAGGTTCGAATCCTTCCGTCCCAGATTTTTTTCATGAAACGAAAGAATCGTATTGTGCCCTGCACGACACAAAAGCTTATTAAAGAGAATAATTAGTTCTTATGATCTCTTAGATTAGATGCATTTCTAAGGATTCCTTTTCTTTACTCAGAAAACAAAATCAAATGTCAAGTCCAGTCATCAAATTGAATATCTTTATTTTCAGTAAAAATTTTGGTCTGTCGGCACATTCAGGATATGCTCCTACTACTCATTACTCAGATGTGTATGTGTTTTGAATATGTGTTTTGAAATTCGAACGTTTTAGATAAACTTTATGCTCCATATCCATGAAGTGGGAATTCTTACAGGATACATTTGACACCTAATGTGAAAAAAAAAAAGAGGGGTTTCCATTCTACGGATAGAGACTAGATTTTTCTATTTTAGGTATTATCTGATTTGCAAATATAATGGAATGTGAGGATTAGAGAGAAATTCATATATTCTATCTAATCGATTTTTGAATTGATTGAAAACAAAAATTTATGAGGGAAAACACTATATAAAAAATGAAACCTATCCCTTTAGGATACAGATATATTTTTGTTTTGTTGTATTATTAGTAAAAAAGAGGGGTCCTTCTTTGGTTAAGCGAAAACGATCTCGATCTGTGATTCTTTAAATATCCAGAATGATCCATTCTGGTAAGGATAAGGTAAGAACTGTTCGTTGGATAGAATAGAATGGATTCAAAAAAAAATCATACTTTTCTTATTTTGGATTTTTAATTTTTTCTGTTACCTAAAAGAAAGAATCCTATAAGTAAAAGCAAAGACCTTAATTTTACTTTAACACTATTTTTTTTTTTTTACTTCATTTTTTCTTTCTTTTGTTACTCCTGTTACTCCAGTCGAAGAACTATGAAAAGTTTATAACTACCAAACCACTCTTTTCATTGGCATAGTTTATTTGTTGGAGAAGAGTTGATCCTTCTCATTTCAGGATGGATCATCTCAAGTTCTCTGTTGAGGATGGAAATTCTATAATAAATAAGTCTTAAGCAAACTATTTTATTCCTCTTTTTCAAACTATGTTTCATTCATAGGATAGAATATGGGTTTAAATAAATTGGATCCTTGCGGAGTCTTCCCCAATAAATACTTATTTCTTTTATCCATATTTCTCCATAGATAGCAAGTTTTAATTAGTATACAAAACCAATGACTATTCATGATTCCATCCATATTGGATCAATTCTCGATACCACTTTGCAATGAAATTAGAGGAATGTTAATGTTATGGTAAAACTTCGTTTAAAACGATGTGGTAGAAAGCAACGTGCGACTTGAAGGAGATAATCGATTGTGGATTTTGCTATCCACCATTTTCCATAGTAATGAAAATGCTCTTGGCTCGACATAGTCTGTTCTATTTGTCCCGAACCCAATTTGCGCGGAGTTGTTTGTAAGTAAATAGTACACGATGGAGCTCGAGAAGACAGAATTTATTTTTTATCAAGGGAAAGAATCTAGGGTTAGTGAAAACTAATAAATTAGGCCAACTTTGTCAGTCTATCCTTAATATAGAAATTGAAAGGTTAAAATAAGAAAAAGTCTAATTTTGTAACATTAGAAAACTTTTTCGATTAAAAGTCTATCAGAATCAATCGTTCATATTCGATTTCTCTAGAAGAGGAAAATGCTTTATTGAAGGAAATAATAAAAAAAGAAAGGGTATGTTGCTACTCTTTTGAAAGAAAAAAGAATAGGAATTTCCGAAGTAATGTCTAAACCTAAGGATTTCACAAATTAAAGATAAAGGATTCCGGAACAAGTAAACATGATTTTCAACCATCTCAACAATAGAATTAGATCAGAATAAGGAATAAAATAAAATAAAATTTGTTCGAGATGAGATAAAGAAAAGAGTTTAGAGACGACTCAAAAAATTTCGAAGGATTTCTCTTTTGAAGTCTGTCAGTCAAAATTAGCCAACTTGAGTCATGAGTATAAATGTAATTTGTTTTTTCTTCTATAAGGAAATTAATGCAAGTCATAGTCTAATTTCTTTCTACTTGTATTATGGATAGAAATTCGAATCATTTTCTCGAGCCGTATGAGGAGAAAACCTCCTATACGTTTCTAGGGGGGGCATTGTTTATCTACATCTATCCCAATAAGCTGTCTATCGAATCGTTGCAATTGATGTTCGATCTCGAAGAGAAGGGAGAGATCTTCAAAAAGTTGGTTTTTATGATCCGATAAAGAATCAAACTTTTTTAAATGTTCCAGCTATTCTTTATTTCCTTGAAAAAGGCGCTCAACCTACAAGAACTGTTTATGATATTTTAAGTAAAGCAGAATTCTTTAAAGATAAAGAAAGAACTTTGAGTTAATTGAAGAACTAAATGAATAAAAAATAAAAAAGTAGGGGAGGGTCCTTAATATCTCTTAATTATTTAGACACAATTTGTCTCTTTTTTAGTCCTATTTTTTTGCTGCATTTATGTCGTGCTAATCCAACAAAAGCCCTTATTTAATTTCCTTATTTTTATCTAATAGGTTTTCTTACCATTGTCTTTCTATTGACAAAGGTCTATTGAACAAATAGAATTTGTAGCTAGATAGGTCTCTTTATCGTCACTCCATATTAGGTATTTCTGTCTACACTTTGCTGGGTTGCCCCCCCCCTGCATGTATTCTCATACAAGACTTTTTATTAAAAAAAAAATAACAATTTTGCTATTATGATTTAGGCCGCTCCTTTTTTAACCTCAGTGAAATTTAACCGATCTGTTTATTTTGGTATTTGAGTGTTTTTAATGAGTGATAAAATTTTTCTTTTGATGTCTTGCTAATTCAATCTTTTGATAGGAGCGTCTAGCGTAATTCCATCGATTTTTGGATTGCGATCGTATCTAAGATCCTATTTTATCTGGGTTGCTAACTCAATGGTAGAGTACTCGGCTTTTAAGTGCGACTATGATCTTTTACACATTTGGATGAAGCAACAAATTCGTCCAGACTCTTGGTAGAGTCTAGAAGACCACGACTGATCCTCAAAGGTAATGAATGGAAAAAATAGCATGTCGTAATAAAATTCATTTTTTTTTTTTTTGAATAAAAAAATTCCGATTTTCTGGGTCTAGTGAATAAATGGATAGAGCCTGGCTCTAATTCTGGTAAAATAAAAAGCAACGAGCTTAACTTCTTAATTGAAATGATTCCCCGATCTAATTAGACGTTAAAAATAGATTAGTGCCTGATATGGGGAAAGGCTGGGTTTTCCTATCGGTGGACCCTTGAATTTTTTTTAGGAATCCTAATTATTCTTGATTATGGATTGAAAAGGGATGTTATGAATTGAATGTGTAAAAGAAGCAGTATATTGATAAAGAGACTGTATTCCAAAGTCAAAAGAGCGATTGGCCTGCAAAAATAAAAGATTTGTTCTTTTTAGTAATTAGAACAAACATAAACTAATTAGATAGAAAAGGAGCAGAGAAAGATCTATGGATTAGACTCCCTTTCTTTTCAGGGTTTGTTTTAAAAAATGTAACACCCTGTTATGACCATATTGCACTATGTATCATCATTTGATAAATCGAGAAATGCTTTTTTTCTCTGATTCAAGTAGAAATACAAATGGAAAAATTGGAAGAGTATTCAGAAAAACAGAAATCTCGTCAACAATACTTCGTTTACCCACTTCTCTTTCAGGAATATATTTATGCATTTGCCCATGATTATGGATTAAAAGGTTCCGAACCTGTGGAAATTTTGGGTTGTAATAACAAGAAATTTAGTTCACTACTTGTGAAACGTTTAATTTTTCTAATGTATCAGCAGAATTTTTGGATTAATTCGGTTAATCATCCTAACCAAGATCGATTGTTGGATCACAGCAATCATTTTTATTCAGAGTTTTATTCTCAGATTCTATCTGAGGGGTTTGCAATCGTTCTAGAAATCCCATTCTCGCTAGGAGAACTATCTTGTCCGGAAGAAAAAGAAATACCACAGTTTCAAAATTTACAATCTATTCATTCCATATTTCCCTTTTTAGAAGACAAATTTTTGCATTTACATTATCTATCACATATAGAAATACCCTATCCTATCCATTTTGAAATCTTGGTTCAACTCCTTGAATACCGGATCCAAGATGTTCCATCTTTGCATTTATTGCGATTCTTTCTCAACTATTATTCGAATTGGAATAGTCTTATTACTTCAATGAAATCCATTTTTCTTTTGAAAAAAGAAAATAAAAGACTATTTCGATTCCTATATAACTCTTATGTATCAGAATATGAATTTTTCTTGTTATTTCTTCGTAAACAATCTTCTTGCTTACGATTAAT